TTAATCAATCCGATGGATTGTTAGCGTATTTAAATCCTGGAAAATAAAAACAGTACCAAACCTTTTTGAAAGGCTTGGTACTGTTTTTTCCGTCTAAACATTTATTGCAAACAGAGCATAATAAATGCTTATTATGCATCCAGCAGGAATTGAACCCGCGACTTCCCAATTATTAGTTTAGTGCTTTTACCATTCAGCCATGGATGCTAGATAAAGCAAATAAAAAGCAAGTCAATTTTATACTTGACAGTAAGTATCGAATCAGATTAACCCAATTGATTATATCATACTCAATTGAATTCATGCTTATTATTTAAAATATTAAATAGAGATTTATGACATATCTTTGTCATTTTGAATGATGGGATTTCTATACTTTTATATAAAATGATGACAATTAGACTATAAATAGATATAATCTATTTATAGATACCAAAAGAGAGGTTTTTATAATTTGACTTGACAATTAGACTATAAATAGATATAATATATCTATAGATACCAAAAGAGAGGTTTTTATAATTTGACTTGACAATTAGACTATAAATAGATATAATATATCTATATATATTATCTTATATTAGGTACCCAATCTGATTCTCTTATTATTCGATTCATGCCTATTGCTTTCAATAAATAAAGCAATACGACTCACTTGTTCGAGAGTTGCAAGAAGGTTATCGATCTTGCAAAACTTTGATGTCCGGTCAGAACTTGTCAGCTTAACTGATCAACTAATATTATTAGTTAGTTTTTAGTTTTTTTTGGGGACTTAGAAACTTTCATTCTTGGAAGTAATGACTGTAGACAGAGACTGTCTATTGGTTTGGGGCGGACGTAGCCAAGTGGTCCAAAGGCAGTGGATTGTGAATCCACCACGCGCGGGTTCAATCCCCGTCGTTCGCCTGCTGACAAGATGAAAATCTTTGTCGCATCTAGAATATTATTTTATTCTAGATTCTAGATAGGAGGGAGCTCAAAAACAAGGTGAAACGATGGAATATGTAACTAAATAAGGCAAAGTTAAACTGAAAATTAGATCGAACGAATAATAATAATGAAAAAGTTCGGGCGATCAAAAATAAATAAAAGGAGATCAAAAGATGAAAATAGGAGTTTATGGAAAAGGCGGAATTGGTAAATCAACGACTAGTTGTAATATTTCAATTGCCCTAGCCAGACGTGGTGAAAGAGTCTTACAAATTGGATGTGATCCCAAACATGATAGTACTTTTACTCTGACAGGATTTTTGATACCTACAATTATAGATACTTTGCAATCCAAGGATTATCATTATGAGGAAATTTGGTCCGAAGATGTAATCCATAAGGGTTATGGAGGGGTAGATTGTGTGGAAGCTGGAGGGCCACCAGCAGGAGCTGGATGTGGGGGATATGTAGTAGGAGAGACTGTCAAATTGTTAAAAGAATTAAATGCATTTTACGAATATAATGTAATAATATTTGATGTATTAGGTGACGTGGTTTGTGGAGGTTTTGCTGCTCCATTGAACTATGCAGATTACTGTGTAATTATTGCAGATAATGGATTTGACGCATTATTTGCAGCTAATCGTATTACTGCCTCTATCAGGGAAAAAGCTCGTACACATCCACTCCGATTAGCAGGCTTGTTTGGAAATCGTACCTCTAAAAGAGATCTTATCAAGAAATATGTAGAAGCCTGCCCAATGCCTGTAATAGAAGTGTTACCTCTTATTGAAGATATTCGAGTTTCAAGAGTCAAGGGAAAAACCTTATTTGAAATGGTTGGATCCGAACCATCTCTTAACTATGTGTGTGAATATTATTTAAACATAGCGGATCAAATATTGTCCCAACCAGAAGGTATTGTACCAAAGGAGATTCCAGATCGGGAATTATTCAGTTTACTCTCTGACCTTTATCTGAATCCTATTGATGAGGGGAGACATAAAAATAATAAGGAAAATTTACTTGGATTTACGACAATTTAATCAACATAGTTATTAATATTTATGTCAGTGAAAGTTTATGAAACTCTTACTGTCGAATGTGAGACAGGTAATTATCATACTTTTTGTCCAATTAGCTGTGTGTCTTGGCTATATCAAAAGATTGAGGACAGTTTCTTTTTAGTTGTGGGTACAAAGACATGTGGTTATTTTCTGCAAAATGCACTTGGGGTTATGATTTTTGCAGAACCCCGCTATGCAATGGCAGAATTGGAAGAAGGAGATATCTCGGCTCAATTGAATGATTATGAGGGATTAAAAAGGCTTTGTATTCAAATAAAAAAGGACAGAGACCCCAGCGTCATCATATGGATAGGTACTTGTACTACAGAAATAATCAAAATGGATTTGGAAGGTATGGCACCCAAATTAGAGTGGGAAATTGGAATCCCAATTCTAGTGGCAAGAGCGAATGGACTGGATTATGCTTTTACTCAAGGAGAAGATACTGTGTTAGCTGCGATGGCACATCGTTGTCCAGAACCAGAATTATTCGTTCGTGAACGAAAATTCACTATACAAAAGCAAAATTACTTCGCTTTTCATTCTATAAAAAAACATGAATTGGGTGAATATGCAAATAGTCCGTCCTTAGTTCTTTTTGGATCTTTGCCGTCCAATGTGGCTTCTCAACTCAATCTAGAATTAAAACGCCAATCCATCAAGGTATCAGGTTGGTTACCTGCTCAAAGATATACTGATCTTCCATCATTGGGTGATGGAGTTTATGTTTGTGGTGTTAACCCCTTTTTAAGTCGGACAGCGACAACTTTGATAAGACGCAAAAAATGTGAATTAATTGGAGCTCCTTTTCCTATCGGTCCGGACGGAACGCGTGCTTGGATTGAAAAGATTTGTCCTGTATTTGGTGTTGAAACCCAAGGTCTGGAGGAAAGGGAGGAACGGATATGGGAAAGTTTAAAGGATTATCTTGACTTGGTACGTGGGAAATCTGTCTTTTTCATGGGAGATAATCTGCTAGAAGTCTCTCTAGCAAGATTCTTAATCAGATGTGGAATGATCGTTCATGAAATTGGTATTCCATATATGGATAAACGATATCAAGCTGCTGAATTATTACTTTTACAAGATACATGTATAAAAATGTGTGTACCAATACCACGAATTGTGGAAAAACCGGATAATTCGAATCAAATACAACGTATACGCGAATTACAACCCGACTTAGCTATTACTGGAATGGCTCATGCTAACCCGTTAGAGGCAAGAGGAATTAGTACTAAATGGTCAGTTGAATTTACCTTTGCCCAGATTCATGGGTTTACCAATGCAAGAGATGTACTTGAATTGGTTACTCGACCCCTACGACGTCAGAAAAATTTAGAAGACTTGGGTCGGACCACCTTAGTCATAAAAAAAACAAGTTTAATAATGTCCCAGTAATTCTCATTATTATATTAATATAAATTAATTATTTAATCTATCCAATTTGATTTCGATTATTTATCAAAATAAGTTGTGGGGTCGATATATAAGAGAGTAAAGATCAAAATTGGGATCAATTCTGTCATTTTCAATTAAATTCGTGGATGTGAACGATAACTTAGATAACTAATATTTATTCTTTTCTATGGGAGATAGAAGATATTTCTATAATAATTTCGCAATCTCCCATACTTCTATGGGATATAATAATTATGATTTATGATTATAATCATAATGTCACACCACAGATGGACATAGAATAGAGATCATTGACACTTTTGGGATATATAATTTTAATGTATATTGTTTGATTAATAAAGTGTAAGGAAATAGGCATATAATAAGATAAACAGATAAACTTAAACCATAAGGAGGTTTTATTTTTATATGGTAATCATATATATTAATATGATAATATATCATATTGATAAGCCAATCAATATACAATATAGTAAGCCAATCAATATACAATATAGTAAGCCAATCAATATATAAATATATGTTACTAATATAGTTAGTTAATAATATGTAACTAATATAGTTAGTTAATAATATTGCCAATCAATATACAATATAGTAAGCCAATCAATATATAAATATATGTTATTAATATAGTTAGTTAATAATATTGACAATCAATATATTGACTATATATAATCATTAATAATATAGTCGTCACATTATTATAAACCCTGTTATTCTATTCCCTTTCTCAAAACTGTTATTCTATCCCAGAATAACATTGACAATCAATATATTGACTATATATAATCATTAATAATATAGTCGTCACATTATTATAAACCCTGTTATTCTATCCCATTTTTCAAAAATATACTTAAATCAAACCATAAGGAGTTATATATGATTTATGATTTTTCTTTTTCTCCATTTCGATTTTTCGTTTGGTCATGGGAATTCATTATTCCCTGTTATTCTATCCCATTTCTCAAAAATATACTTAAATCAAACCATAAGGAGTTATATATGATTTTTCTTTTTCTCCATTTCGATTTTTCGTTTGGTCATGGGAATTCATTATTCCCTGTTATTCTATCCCATTTCTCAAAAATATACTTAAATCAAACCATAAGGAATTATATAATATGATTATTCAAAATATCAATTTTATTTATAGTCTGGTATCATCCTGGGTCCTAACGTTTAGTCCGATGGTCATATTTGGTTTCTATTATGGCTTCTTAACTACATTGCCGATTAGTCCGGCACAAATCTATTATGTAAGATCTTTACTACTAAAAGATCTTAGAATTTACAGGGAAGATAGAATGATTCCTACGGGAGGAATAATTCTCAGCGGTTCTTTTGTAGGTCAAGTTCTAGTCTTCTCATCCATTTACCTTTCTCCTATTTATGCGGCATTATGGAAGCCTCATACAATGGCTCTAATGGTTACACCAATTATGTTTTTAATTTTTATTAAGGTACTATTTTGTGATCTATGGGACTCCTCAATCAACGAGTTTATTCCTTGGATCAACAATATAGAAATGGAATTCATTGTTGCACTAATTCTACAATTGCTAAATCCTGCCCTTTTTTTCAGCAAGTCTATTTATAGCAGACTGATAAACCTAATGTTATTTCACTATAGTAGAAGCTTTTTGTTTCTGCTAAGTACCGCCGCCGGATGGTTAAGCGGACAGCTTCTATTCATAAAAGTGACAGAAGTATTCTGTTCACGTGTGGAACATGATTCACCCTTTAGATTGGAAGCAAGAAAACGGCATATTGGTGTAACTTTCCAAATGCTTTTCTTGGGTTACTTTTTACTCATGTGTTATGGTAGAACCCCTACCCCACTAATTACTAAGTGGTTTGGCGATAAAATGTTGAGTCGAGGTCCTCGAGAGGAACAAGAGGACGAAAATACAAAGGTAGATGATGTTAACAAAAAAAGCGGTAAAAATAAAAAAAAAGCTTTGAAGAAGAAAAAAGAAGCTTTGAAGAAGAAAAAAGAAGCTTTGAAGAAGAAAAAAGAATCGAAAGATGTAATAGTATCAGATATCATGTGTAAACCGTGGCCCACAATATTTTTTGATTATCGCCGATTCAATCAGCCATTACGTTATGTCGGTATTGGTGATTTCTTTCTTCGCGGTCCTGTCAAGACCCAACTCGCTGAGTATTTTTTCGATGTTTGTCTCAGTGATGGGCGCCAAAGAATTTCTTTTACAGCTCTACCCAGTATGACTTTCTTTGATAAAATAGTCAATTTAGGAAGTGAAAATTCTATCACAAATCAGGATCATCTTGATAGATGGATAGTTACCAAAAAAGAAAGAAAGAATTCCTTAGGCAAAGAGCTTGAAGACCGAGTTAAAGCTCTAAGCAATGGATTTCCTGTTGAAAATGTAATGGATAAAAGAGTGAGATTTTCGATAACCAACAGTGGAGAGTGCCTTCCAGAAATAAATGATCCTTTACTGAGCGGGCCATTCCGTGGGGTGATGAATCAATTTAAATCACCGTGGATGTTACCTCCTTTGAACTTGGACAATAAGGGATTTCATTTATTTTTATTTAAAAAGCATCAAAAAGCGAAAGTCCATTTTACCAAGGAATTTGGACTTTGGTCATTCGAACGATCGGAAAAAATCGTTCGACCAAAAAATGAAAATGATAAATTAAAAATGATTTTCAAATGGTGGCTCGATAAAATCCGTGTATTCTTGTTAGAAGAACAGGAAACACGAACATTTCTGGATGAAGTGACATTGAAAAAGTTGTCGAAAATGTTTGACAATATTTATCCAAAAGATTCGTTGGAATATGTTTTATTGGCCCCAGCAGATTTAGAAGCGGAAATAGCTTCTTGTGATAAAAAAATATATAGTAACTATTTGTTGAATATTTTCCTTCAAACGACGGGTACGAAATGGGAATTGCTTCTTAGTATCCTTTCTACAAAACAGGCTTTGCTTTGTGAGCGATTTTTTCTAATGAGATCGAAAAAACTTCCAGATTCTATAATCTCTATAGATATTCCTGAAGAGATTTCTTATGAAGATCTTCCTTATCCTTATAAAGATACTATTGATGGATATATAAATATTCCTGATGAAGAAATTCCTCATAAAGAATTTTTTGTCCTTTATAATAAATTCCTGAAATTCAGGGAGTTTTTAAATGATAATGAACCGCGAATTAAAGATTTTAGTAAAATTATTGTGCCTACATGCCCTAGCATACTATTAACAGGCTCTTACGATACTATGGCTGTCAAAGATTCCCTGGAGGTTCGTCCAAGAAAAGCTCGAAGTTATCTAGTTATAAAACCCTTTGAAAAAATTGAAGAAGAACGACTAAAAAAGGAAAAAGAAAAACAAAATAAAAAAGGAATTATAGACAACTTCTTAAAACGATTAAAAAAAGAGGAAGAGGAAGAGGAAGAGGAAGAGGAAGAGGAAGAAGAAGAAGGAGAAGGAAACGAGGATGAAGAAGATGAAGAGGATCCGATGTCAAAGGATCTACATGTATTTAGTTATCCGCATGAGGGAGATTTTCGTCGGTTCCTAGTCAAAGGAGCTCTACGTTTTAAAAGACGCAAACTTTCATTGTTTAGCATTTGGACAGCAAAACCACGGTCGAGTCTTTTTGAGAGACTAAAGGAGATGACTAAAATGAAAATGCATCACAAATCCAAATCCAAACCTGTACCTAAAGCCAAAATTAAAATTGGAGAGACAAAGGAAGATAAAGAGCGGAGGATTTTTAAAGTATTCGAAAAGTTACTCAAAAAAAAACACAGAAGAAGACGCCGTACGAAAGAATTCTTTCGCCGTACTAAAAAGCAGGCATTCGATTGGGAAATCTTTCACTATGTAAGAGCTGCTATATTATTTACTCATACATTTTTTAGAAAACGAGTATATTTACCTTCATTGATAATAGCTAAAAATATTGGTCGTATTTTATTATTGCAGTTACCCGAATGGGAGCAGGATTGGGATAACTTACATAAAGAATTTTATGTAAAATGCAATTACGACGGTTATGAGCTGACAGACGTAGACGTACCTAAACACTGGTTTAAAGACTACCTAAGAGAGGGGATTCAAATTAAAATTCATAACCCTTTTCGATTGAGACCATGGTATGATGAATCTACCACTGAATCTACTCCTAGTAAAGACAATACTAGTTTCTTAACCCTGTATGGAACAGAAGCTAAAAAACCTTTCGGAAAGCCAACGAAAATACCTTCTTTTTGGAAACCTATTGACGAATGGATTCGGGATTACATTGTCCAACGTACAAATTTAATTATCGAATGGCTAAAACCTATTATCGAATGGATGAAACCTATCATCCAATGGATGAAAATTATTGGCCAATCGATATCACTGATTTGCTCAAAAATAACAAAAGTATTTTGTAAAAAATCTGAACTTCGACCAGATACTCGGAGTACAGAAAATCTTCAAATGAATGACCGAGTCCCTGTACTGATTCGGACTAGGCCTACGCCTAATATGAAATTTACTCTAGAGATAGTACAGGATCCATTGGAACCAAATCTAATTGAAATCGAAGAAATTGAACCAGATGTACATCTGGAAGATCAAGATCTAAATGAGTGGCTAACTCGGATCAAAAAGATGAATGAACAATATTTGTTAAACTTAGATATTTTAAACAAATTAAAAGCCGATGTGAAAAAGTTGGAAAATAAAATGGATAGGGATCAACCCGGCATACGCCACAAATTTAAAAGGGCACGGGTTAAAATAAAAATTTGGTTTTTTGGTTTCCGAATAACAATAGCTCGATTCATTACGAGGAAATTGCTATATTTTATGAAGGTTTTTATTTTAATAATGGAAAGAACATTTATTGATCTTAAAATAATTGTTCTTAATCTCATCCTTTCAAATTTCCATTTTATAATGCTTTTAATGCAATTTAGGATGAATATTGAAGCAATTATCAGAATATTTATTACGAATGGAAATATAATTATAAGAATATTCATTAAGACTAGAAATAGAATTATAAGAATATTCATTAAGACTAGAAATAGAATTTTAAACCCAAAAAAACAAGATTTTAAAAAAAAAATTTCCCAAGCATATGTAGTTGCAAAGATATGGCAACAAATACGGGCTATGAAGGGGTCTTATGCGAGGGATTTACTACAATACAGAACATCGTATCCTTTAATTAAAAAGGATATCAAAGAATTCCTAGATATGCAAGGAATATTGGATTCTAAAGGGCCTCAAGATTTAAGGGTAAAAGATTGGAAACAATGGTTAAAATGGTGTGCCGGGTACAGAATAGCACCCCAGAAAAAAAAGGTAAAAGGTTCGAAACAATGGTTAAAATGGTGTACTGGGTACATAATAGGACCCCAGAAAAGGAGAAATGTAATTGGTAACCGATTGGGATGGAGTCAATTTGCATCTTTTTTGGGAGACATTAAATTTGCGTCTTTTATAGGACGACTCCAGAAAAAGATCAAAAGTAACAGATATAATCTTTTAGCATATAGTTATCTCGATTATATGAAAGAGGATACTCACGGATCCCCTATACACTATATACCAAAACCGGACAATCAAGCTATTACCAATTTTCAAAGAACCGAAAAGGATTCCGATTACTCCAAGGATTCCGATTACTCCGAGAATTCCGATGATTCCGATGATTCCGATGATTCCGATGATTCCGATGATTCCGATTACTTAGAGGATTCCGATTACTCCGATTCCGATTCTTCTAAAACTAGGAAGGAGAGAATTAGGAAGGAGAAAATTAGGAAGGAGAAAATTAGGAAGGAGAAAATTAGGAAGGAGAAAATTAGGAAGGAGAAAATTAGGAAGGAGAAAACTATAAAGGAGAAAGCTATAAAGGAGAAAACTATAAAGAGTTCCGATGAATTGACAACTCATAAGAAGCCCTATTACAAATTTCAATTTTGGCTTTTCCCAGAAATTAGAAAAAAAGCAAAAAAAGCAAGAAAACTTGGTGACCTTTTTCCTCCAGACATATTTAGAACGCGTCTTCTTAATATGAATGACTTTGAAGAGTTTAAAATACCAGAGGACTTTGATGTTGATGCTTTTCTTATGGAACTGGAAAGAAAGAGCGAAGAAGAAAAACAAAAAAAACGGGAGGAAGAACAGAGAATTAAGGAAGAACAAGAACGGAAAAAGAAAGAGAGAGAACAGAAAAAAGCAAAAAGAATGCAAAAACTGAAGGCGGCAACTACTCGAAAAGAAGTAAAAAAACTGAAAAAGGCATTCAGGAAAGAAGATAAGGATAAGAGAAAGAAAAAAATGAGGGACAAAATGAAGGAAAGAAAGGATAAAAGAGTAAAAAAAAAAGCTGAACAAGCTAAAAAACGGGCTGCTCGACGAGCTGAACGAGTTAAAAGAGACAAAAATAGAAAGAATCTAAAATATAGAGACTTTCTAGTTCAAGACTTTAGGAATCTTTATCACAAAGACAAAAAAGAAAGAAAACATCCCGAAAAATTTCGAGTAGACAAAAAAGAAAATACTTTTAAACTAGATGCTGAAAAAAAAGCACAAGGTGACAAAAAGGGATGGGATGAAGTTCATTTTCAATTGAATTTTGGATTGGATAATGAAGAAGGATTGGATAATAAAGAAGGATTGGATAATAAAGAAGGATTGGATAATAAAGAAGGATTGGATAATAAAGAAGGATTGGATAATAAAGAACAAAAAAAAGAAGAAGGAAAAAAAGTAAAAAGAAAAAAACTAACAAAAGGAGAAAGAAAAAAGCTAAGAGAAGAAAAAATAGAAAAGAGAAGGAAAGAAAAAGAAGAAAGAAAAAGACAGAGAGAAGAAGAAAGAGAAAAAATAGAAAAAGAAAGACTAGAGAAAAGAAGAGCGAATAAATTGGCGAATCGAGAAAGGGCGAAAAATGTACTTAATTGGAGAAATAAGTACAAGCTGGGAAACCTGTTTTTATATCCTTGGATAAAAAGTGCCAGAAATGCGACACGTTTCTTAGACCCAAAGAAATTAGGCAACGAGAACTTTGCATATCAAGTAGCTAAGCCATATATGGATAACGGAGAACTTGACTTAGAATTATTAGAGCTTATGATGTATATGGGAAATTATTTCAAGTATAAAGAGAATCCATTTAATAAAATTTTGTGGGATGCAAGAAGACGGTCTATGCCACTTATACCGGGGTACTTTAATGACCGATTCTTTATATATAAAATTGCAAGTTTTTTATTGAAATTAAAAAGTAAAGGGATTGATGTAAATCTTTTTGATGAATCTGTCCGACGCGGAAAAATAGAAACTATGGAGGATGAAAATGAAAAAATTTCAAGTTCCTTCATTTTCGAATATATTTTTATTCCAAGACGTCGTAGAGAATTTCGAATTTTGAATCGTTTGAATCTGGAAAGCACTTTAGGTGAAAGTGCAGGATTGTCAAATAGTAAAGACATAAAGAATGACGAAGAACTCATTGAAAAAGACGAACATCTTAGCATAGATACAAGAGAAAAGATAAGACGTTTTCTTTGGCCTCGTTATCGATTCGAGGATCTTATTTGCATGAATAGATATTGGTGGAATACAAATGATGGGAGTCGATCTGTTATGTTGAGGGTACGTATGTACCCAAAAATAGATCATTGGGAACATGTACGAAATAGTTTGTATCAAACCTCTCAAAGTTTTTTAAGAGAGATTCTTCCAGATCTGTTAACTCACCTCAAAAGTTTCTTAAATATAAGGGTGCGAAATGTACCTAATGAGGTAAAGGATACAAAGGATACATAAATGAGCTCTATCAGGGCGGCGCCCCTTCCTTCAGGGCGGCGCCCCTTCCTTTTGGTCGAATATCTAACTAAACTCTTAGGGGATTTATAAATTATTGCTTTAGAGTTCCCAGCTCCTGGATAATAAAGTTAGATACTTTATTAACGAGGTTTACGTCTCATATCTCGAAAAAAGGGAATATTTTTAAAAAAGCATTCCATAAACATAAAAAATAAAAAAATGGATTTTTTTAAATTTGATTAATATTAAATATTAATAAGAGGTCTCAAAACTATTGCTCTTATTCTTCCAAAGAGGTGGTGTTATGAGAACGATATCATAAAATATAATTATTATTATTATTGGGTAGGCCCTACAAAGTGGGGAAACACACCACGGAATTATTTCGAGACCGGGATTAAAAATGTGGCCCATAAATGATATAATCAATATTATTGGACTACAACCAAAAAATTTATCAGGAGTAGAGTAGGGAGAGGATAACCTTCTTATGAGACATTATTACGATGTCTATACCAATTCTCAAAAGCTGGAATATTCCCGCTGGGATCGCTTTTTACAGTTTATAGATTATTATGGAATAAAAAATTCCATATGTGCGAAGTTAACGCTGTTTATCTTTTCCTCTTTAGGTTCCTCTTTCCTCGTCTTTAAGTAATCCTGTTTCTACGGGAAGAGACAAATAATTAATCTCCCGTAGAAACAAACCTTCGGAATTAGTCATAATATATAGACCATAAACAAAAAGAAATGGATCTCATTTTTTTTCTTACTATTAAAATAAAATAGAAAATAAATCGTATTTGACTTTGTCAAATTTTTTTATGATAAAGAATTTGTCCGTTCATCCCTCTTTGGTTCTTAAAGAACAGAGAGGATCTGTTGAATCTCAAGTATGTTATTTAACCAGTCGAGTAAAAAAACTTACTGAGCATTTGGACCTGCACAAAAGAGACTATTCGTCCCAAAGAGGTTTGTGGAAAATTGTGGGTAAACGTAAGCAACTTCTGATTTATCTGTTCAAGATAGATAGAATTCGTTACAATAATTTAATTGGTGAATTAGATATTCGTGGGCCACGTTAATTTCGAACGAAGTTTTCAGATCCAATTATGGTTTATTAAATTCCGGAGAGTCGTTCTTTTGTCTTAATTGATTTATAAACGGAGAAGAGTTATGATTATGGTTGCTACGGAGAAAGACCCCATGATGGTAAGTATGGGTCCTCATCATCCATCAATGCATGGTGTTCTTCGACTTATTGTTACTCTAGATGGTGAAGATGTTATTGACTGTGAACCTATATTAGGTTATTTACATAGAGGAATGGAAAAAATTGCTGAGAACCGAACAATTGTCCAATATCTACCCTATGTAACACGATGGGATTATTTAGCTACTATGTTCACAGAGGCAATAACGGTTAATGCGCCAGAAAGATTGGAAAATATTCAAGTACCTAAAAGGGCTAGCTATATAAGAGTTATTATGCTAGAGTTGAGCCGTGTAGCTTCTCATTTGTTATGGCTTGGACCTTTCATGGCTGATATTGGTGCGCAGACTCCTTTCTTTTATATTTTAAGAGAGAGGGAAATGATATATGATTTATTTGAAGCTGCCACGGGCATGCGAATGATGCATAATTATTTCCGCATTGGAGGAGTAGCTGTGGATTTACCCTACGGTTGGATAGATAAATGCTTAGATTTTTGCTATTACTTCTTCCCAAAAGTGACAGAATATGAAAGGCTTATTACACGCAATCCTATCTTTTTGAAACGAGTTGAGGGAGTAGGCATTATTGGTAGAGAAGAAGCAATAGATTGGAGTTTATCAGGACCCATGCTACGAGCTTCCGGAATCCAATGGGATCTTCGTAAAGTGGATCATTATGAATGTTATGATGAATTGGATTGGGAAATCCAATGGCAAAAAGAAGGAGATTCGTTAGCTCGTTATTTGCTTCGAATCGGGGAAATGAAAGAATCTATAAGAATAATTAGACAGGCCCTAGAAGTAATTCCGGGAGGGCCCTATGAGAATTTAGAGGTCCGACGTCTAAATAAGGGAAAAGATTCGCAATGGAACGATTTTGAATCTCGATTTATTAGTAAAAAACCTTCCCCTACGTTTGAGTTATCAAAACAAGAACATTATGTGAGAGTAGAAGCTCCCAAAGGAGAATTAGGGATTTTTTTAATAGGAGATGATAATATTTTTCCCTGGAGATGGAAAATAAGATCACCTGGTCTTATTAATTTGCAGATTCTTCCTCAACTGGTTAAAAGGATGAAATTGGCCGATATCATGACGATTTTGGGTAGTATAGATATCATTATGGGAGAGGTTGATCGTTAAAATGGTGATTAATATAGCGGATATCGAAGAACAAGCTATCAATTTATTGGGATTTCCAAAAGAAATCTCTAGTCTTATATGGATTTTAATTGACATAATTACTCTTTTATTGGGAATTACGACAGGATTATTAGTTATTGTATGGCTCGAAAGAAAAATATCTGCAGGAATACAACAGCGTATTGGACCTGAATACGCTGGTCCTTTGGGAATTATTCAAGCTTTGACGGATGGGATCAAACTACTTCTGAAAGAAGATATTCTTCCATCTAGGGGAGATATTTGGTTATTTAGTATTGGACCAGCGATAGTGGTCATACCTATTTTTTTAGGTTATTTAGTAATTCCCTTTGGCCGCCACATTGTTCTACTTGATCTTAGTATAGGTGTTTTTTTTTGGATTGCCATTTCAAGTATTGCTCCCCTTGGACTTCTTATAACAGGATATGGATCAAATAATAAATATTCTTTTTCAGGTGGTCTCCGAGCTGCTGCTCAATCTATTAGCTATGAAATTCCTTTAGCTTTATCTGTGTTATCTATATCTCTACGTGTGATCCGTTGGAATATGAGATTGATTTTCCCCTCTTTTTAGGATAAAACAGGAAAAAAGAAGTGAATGGAATGAATATTGATTCTTCATTCCGATCGAAAAACTAGATAGTCATATGGGTGATATCAAACAGTTTGCAAATCTGCAGTAAGATGATTGAGCCCCATCCCCCATGTACAAGAGTGAAAGCATGCACAATCAGTGAAAACTGCCCAGTTCATATATTAGTCGTTGGGGCCCAACAGCGGGGAGGCAAAAAAGTATGAAGTTACTATCATACATACCGAAAATTAAGCAAAGGTAGGTGGTGAGAAACACCAAGATATAAAAAGATTAGTGAAAGAAAAAGATAAATTATTTCCAGACCAGAGATGTTTCAATATAAATGGGATGACAATAAGGACTTGGCATTGGTAGGGATGATCAAGTAGTACTTCCCCATAACCCCGATCTAAAATATGTTTCTATCTACTCTAAAAAGAATGGCTATCCAGAACGAAGTAATCCTTTACACAGTTTTCCTCTCTCCCACAAAAAAAAATAGTGAAGGTTGAGATAGATTCAAAAGCTTATATTATTGTAGCAGACAGAATCTCATTGGTCCAATTTATCTAATATAATATATAATAAATTGGTGCTTGTTTTCTTTTGGTTATTGCATTTTTTATTTTTCAACGGCCATTGAGAAGCCGTATGAAGCGAAAGTTTCACGTACGGTTTTGGAATAGAGATAAGAACATTGATGTTCTATCGACTATAATTATCCAACAGTTCAAGTACAATTGATATAGTTGAAGCACAGTGCAGATATGGTTTTTTAGGATGGAATTTGTGGCGTCAACCTATAGGGTTTATAGCTTTTTTCATCTCGTCTCTAGCAGAATGTGAGAGATTGCCCTTTGATCTACCAGAAGCGGAAGAAGAATTGGTAGCGGGTTATCAAACTGAATATTCGGGTATCAAATTTGGTTTATTCTACGTCGCTTCTTACCTAAATCTATTAGCTTCTTCATTCTTTGTAACAGTTCTTTACTTGGGCGGATGGAACTTATCAATTCCATTCATACCCATTCTGGAACATTTTGAATGGGATTCAATTTCTGGAATTAGCGAGGTCGTTAATATCACGATCGGGATCCTAATTCTATTAACTAAAGCTTATCTGTTCTTATTTATTTCTATCACGGCAAGGTGGACCTTGCCTAGGATAAGAATGGACCAATTATTGGATCTTGGTTGGAAATTCCTTCTACCTATTGCTTTGGGTAATCTATTACTCACAGCTTCTTTCCAACTTATTCTATTGTGACCAACTCTATCTTCTTCTTCGTGAAGAGGTTGTGCATTCTGTAATACATCCAAATTTATTAGATAGATCAAATCTATGAATTCAAATTTGATAGATAGATCAAATCTATGAAGAGAAAGAATTCTCTATGAAATTAATATTTAAGGAGATTTGCTACATGTTCTCCACGGTGACTGGGTTTATGAATTATAGTGAACAAGCAATCCAGGCTGCGAGATATATTGGTCAAGGTTTTATGGTTACGTTATATCACATGAATCGTTTACCTATTACTATTCAATATCCCTATGAAAAATTGATCCCATCAGAACGATTCCGTGGACGGATCCACTTTGAATTTGATAAATGTATTGCTTGTGAAGTATGTGTGCGTGTATGCCCGATCAATCTACCTGTTGTGGATTGGAAAGTCGGAACGGATATTGGTAAAAAACGATTGGAAAATTATAGCATTGATTTTGGAATTTGTATCTTTTGTGGGAATTGTGTCGAATATTGTCCCACAAATTGTCTGGCGATGACCGAAGAATATGAACTTTCGGCCTATGATCGTCATGAATTAAATTATGATCATATTGCTTTAGGACGTTTACCCATATCGGTAATTGAAGATTTAACAATTCGAACAATTCCGAGTTCAACATATTAACATAACTTAATATGTATTAATAAACTATGGGCAAATATTATGATTCAATCATTCGAGCAATTAATTCGAGTTCCGATCAAAAAGGACTGATAAATAACTTTTGATCCATATGAACCAGGAATTAATAATATTGTTGATATTCCATTAATAATGTCACATATAGATTGGTCGAAATCTATTATTGACCGATAGATTACTATTATTGACCGATAGATTAGATTTATGAATCAGTCCCCATATCGAATGAAATATTTGAAGTACACAGTATTTGCCAGTATGGCAAATAGGTAAATGAGATTCACTTTTTTTAGTGAATGGGATAGAAGAATATAATAATATTGGAACTTATCGTGCACATAATGAATCAACCTGAGCAGATATATGATATTCTTTTGGCTCCTATAACGCTAAGTCTAATATTAGGAGGTCTAGGAGTAGTATTATTTACTAATATAATTTACTCCGCTCTTTCATTGGGGCTAGTTCTTATTTGTATATCCCTATTCTATATTCTATTGAACGCGGATTTTGTAGCTGTTGCACAAATCCTGATCTACATAGGAGCTGTTAATATTTTGATCATATTCGCCGTGATGTTGATGAATAACCCGAAATATCCTAATTCTGATTCCCCCTGGACCGTCGGAGATAGCATCGCTTCAATAGTTTGTACAAGCCTTTTTTGTTCATTAATTACTATTATCCTGAACACATCATGGTTCGGAATATCTCTGACTCAAAAATCAGATCAAATTGTTGAACGAGATCTAACAAGCAATATTCAACGTATTGGAACTCATTTATCCACTGATTTTTTCCTTCCATTCGAACTCATTTCTATAATTCTTCTAGTTGCTCTCATAGGAGCGATTACTATAGCTCGCCGAGAAGAAACAGTTTGAAAAGTTGCAAATTAAAATTTTATCTTTTAGATTGCAGAGGAATCATTTTATTCCTTAGATAATGGAAAATAATAAACTTAATAGAACTTTTGTTTGTATCTGAAGAAGTTGTTGAGGTATGAGGAGTTCCTCTATTATGCTCGAACATGCACTTATTTTAGGTGCTTATTTATTATCTATCGGTATTTATGGACTAGTAACAAGTCGGAACATGGTTAGAGCACTTATGTGTCTTGAGCTAATACTGAATGCGGTTAATTTAAATCTAGTAACATTCTCAGATTCTTTTGATAGTAGGCAAGTAAAGGGGGACATCTTCTCGATTTTTGTTACAGCTATTGCAGCTGCTGAAGCAGCTATTGGATTAGCTATTGTTCTGGCAATATATCGTAACAGAAAATCAACTCGTATCGATCAATTTAATTTGTCAAAATGGTAATATCTACATATTATTAATCTGTATATCTAGTCCTATTCTAAATAGATAGTCTGTATCTCTAAAAGATAGATCTCTCGCTCTATCTTTTTTTTTATTTTCTAAATAGATAAAGAGCGTATTGCGATCAATCAAGAACATTATTAATATTTAACTAATTATCCAAATGATCTGTCTAACACAATTAGACCAGATTTGGTGAAATCTGGAGAGATTAAAGTTAGACAAATCTGTTTCTTAACAGATAGAATCCGAATCTATCCATTATATCACTGATAATACAATTATTGATTTGCTTTATATTCATCATATATCGTTATTGTCCATATATTAGAATATTTTCTCAAATTTAAAACTTTTTAATACTAACTAATGGAATTCTTAGATCCAATGGCACATTCAGTCAAAATTTATGATACATGTATTGGTTGTACCCAGTGTGTACGAGCGTGTCCGACAGATGTATTAGAAATGATACCTTGGGAAGGATGTAAAGCTAAGCAAATTGCTTCTGCTCCAAGAACAGAAGACTGCGCAGGTTGTAAGAGGTGTGAATCCGCTTGTCCAACAGATTTTTTAAGTGTACGTGTTTATTTATGGCATGAAACAACTCGCAGTATGGGTCTAGCTTACTGACCACTGACTCAAAATAAAAAATAGTTAGATCCATCCCATACATATTTTTCATTCTGCTTTTTCTCTTTCACTGATCAAAACCCATACTCGACCCAAGAGCTCAAGCATGGGTTTTGATATCGAAAGTCTCTTCTCTTTCCATTATGAACAATTTACCTTGGTTAACAATAATTGTTATTTTTCCCATATCTGCGGGGTTATTAATTCCAATATTTCCCCATAGAGGGAATAAGATGATTCGATGGTATACTTTAGGTATTTGCTTATTAGATCTCCTTTTAATGGCCTATACATTCCGTTATTATTATCATTTTGATAATTCATCAATCCAATTGGAAGAGGATTATAACTGGATAGATCTTATTCAGTTTCATTGGAAACTGGGAATTGACGGATTTTCCATTGGACTTATTTCATTGACAGGATTTGTAACTACTTTAGCTACTTTAGCTGCTTGGCCAGTTACTCGAAATCCGCGATTGTTGCATTTCTTAATGTTGGTAATGTACAGTGGCCAATTAGGATTATTTGCTTCTCGAGATATTCTACTTTTCTTTCTCATGTGGGAGTTGGAACTAATTCCCGTTTACCTACTTTTATCCATGTGGGGGGGGAAAAGACGTCTATATTCGGCCACAAAATTTCTTTTGTATACTGCGGGTGGTTCCATTTTTATCTTAATGGGAGCTTTAAGTATGGGTCTTTATGGATCTCATGGACCAACATTTGATTTCGACATATTAGCTAAAAAATGTTATCCGATAACACTCGAAATAGTATTCTATTTAGGGTTTTTGATCGCTTATGCAATAAAATTACCAATCTTCCCTTTACATACCTGGTTACCAGATACTCATGGGGAAGCACATTATAGTACATGTATGCTTTTGGCCGGAGTTCTATTGAAAATGGGAGGATATGGGCTGATACGAATCAATATGGAATTGCTACCTAATGCTCATTCTCTGTTTTCACCATGGTTGATAATAATAGGAGCGGTGCAAATTATCTATGCAGCTTTAACTTCTATGGGTCAACGCAATTTGAAAAGGAGGATAGCTTATTCATCAATATCTCATATGGGTTTTGTAGTTATAGGAATTGGTTCCATGACAGATACAGGTCTTAATGGAGCCATTTTGCAAATGATTTCTCATGGATTAATTGGTGCTGCACTTTTTTTCTTGGCAGGAACAAGTTACGATAGGATACGTACTCTTTTCCTTGACGAAATGGGAGGAATCGCTATACCAATACCTAAAATCTTTACTATGTTCAGTAGCTTTTCAATGGCTTCTTTTGCATTGCCAGGAATGAGTGGTTTTGTAGCAGAATCTATTATATTATTGGGAATAATTACTAGTAATAAATATTCTTCAACCTTTCGAATCCTTATTACTGTAATAGCAGCAATTGGAATCATATTAACTCCTATCTATTTATTATCTATGTTACGTAGAATATTCTACGGATATAAGGTTTTGAATGTCCCGAATCCTTATTTTAAGGATTCAGGATCACGCGAAATTTTTATTATGATCTGTCTCTTTCTACCAATCATAGGTATTGGTCTTTACCCCGATCTAGTTCTATTTCTATACCATTATAAGGTAGAAGCTATTTTCTCTCAATCTTCCTATGAATCGTAAATTTTTTTTTACCTTCCAGAGCTATCTAATAGGCCTAATTTTCCTCTTCTCTTTATGAAATATTAATAGAATTAATATGAAATATTAATAGAATTAATAGAGAGAATTGCTCTCTAGTTCGAGTTATTTCAAGTAGTGATTTTCTACGATTTTCTATTCACCCTTTGAAATAACTTGGACGAGCCACCTATTATCTCACTTCTCAATAACATGGAATGACTGTATCGAATCTATCCGACGCGAATTCATCTCATTTATTGTTCTATGCTAAATCAACCATCCATAGCTATGTAAACCTATTCCTAATAGATCAACCCCCAAATAGCAGCTCCAGACTACAAAAAATCCTATAGAAGCCACAATTGCCGGTTTCTCACCTTGCCAACCCCTGTTGATTCTAGTATGTAGATAAATTGCAAATATGGTCCACGTAATTAATGCCCAAGTCTCTTTTGGATCCCAGCTCCAATAAGATCCCCATGCTTCATTGGCCCATACTGCCCCAGAAAGAATACCTATAGTTAAAAGAGAAAATCCTAGACCAATGGCACGATAACTCCAATTATCTAATTGGATAGTCAATTTCCATTTACGATAATTCGTAAATGGAAAGCAAAAAGTAGATTTAAAATCCTTTTTTTCTTGGTCGTATAAATACCAATTTAGATTGGGAGGGAAGAATCGTAAAAAGGAATTATCCGCACTAAGAAGAATCTCTCGATTTATTCGAGACGTAATCACCAAAAAAGCTATTGATGCTAGGGATCCACATAAGAGAGTTGCATAGCTGAGCAATATCATACTTACATGCATCATTAACCAATGAGATTGTAAAGCGGGTACTAACATTGCAGATTGTTGCATTTTATCCGGAAGACCTAAAGTAGCAAAACCATGAGTTAACATAGCACTTGGCGCGGTGATTGCACCTAACCACCAAGTATCCTGGCCCCGTACTACTATAATTATATGAATAATGCAGGAACTCCATGAAAGGAACATGAATGACTCATACAAATTACTTAACGGTAAATGTCCCGAATAGAACGAACGAGTAACTAATACTCCCGTTATACAAATAAACGTAACTATCATGCCCTTTCTTCCCGAACTACTTAGTTCTTCACTTTGATAAACTAAGGTTCCCCAATAAATGAGAGTTAGAACAAAAGTCAGAGAAAAAGAGACATGAGCTGATATATGTTCTAGAGTGATTAATATCATGATAAATCCATTTTTTCATTTGATTTTGTGCTAAGAAGATAAAATTGATTAATATTTCATCAATCATATCGACATAGATCGAACAGTGGTAGTAATTATACCTATAATTAGGTAATCCTATAATTATAGTATAGGATTCTGTATTGAATCCATGGTATCTTATTTCCAAGAATGCCACCACTCGGATTCGAACCGAGATGCTCTAGCACTGCTTCCTAAGAGCAGCGTGTCTACCAATTTCACCATGGCGGCTTGATATTGTCTAGCCAGTAGACTATACTATTTATTTTTCCGAGATTGTCAATGGGAATATGTAGATAAGAGTAATTGGTAGTATAAAAGAGTAATTGGTATCAGCAATGTCTGAATGTCAGTTTGGATATCACATTTAATATGTGATGTTGGTCGTTATAACGGAGCATAACGCAGTTTGGTAGCGTGCCATCTTGGGGTGATGGAGGTCGCGGGTTCAAATCCTGTTGCTCCGAAACGAACGAGCATACAAGAACGTATGGATTTAATATTAATAGTTCTGCCATTGAACAAATAGAATAACTTAAAAAAAAATGATTTCAATGGAATCAGAACAACAACATGTAACAACGAGAAAGGAGAAGGGTTTTGTATTATTACTTTCCCATTGTAATGATTCGGTCGGAAAATAACATCAATTTTGGCATAGATAAAACAAAGAAACTAGGATGAATTTAATTAGATATCTTTCCTATATCTTTCCTATTATTCTTTTATCAACTGTCTGATCAATTAGACCTTAGATATTGCGATGTGAATAGGAAGGTAGACATTCCCATAATTTTATTTAGAAGATCGCAAGAATCTAACAGGTGAACTAATCCTTAGCTATTATGTCCCTATGTTTCCCAAAATGGTCCCAGTAGATATACAAAGAATATAGCTGTGAGTAATCTTAAAAAATTGAGTGAGCACTCCTTCCTATCTGACCATAAGGGAAAGGATAAAGAACGAAATTAAAAATTAGGAAGAAAAAAAGGATAAATAGTTAAATTTGTAACTAAAAACTACAAACGATTTATCATCATTAGAGCATCGGTCCGATGACCCATTTATCAGACCGAAAGAAACAAGCGATTCTATTATTAAATTATCAGCAACATGTAATGCTGGAGTTTATCCGGGATTCTTAAATTAAAAAGAATGATGCATTTTGCATCTTTTTCCAATGGGAAAGGAGAACGGCTGTAGTGGAACTAATTTATGACCGTGTCCCTTTTCCCCGACCACCTTTCCAAGTATCTTCTACCTAGAAGATAATGGTTCCCATATCTGTTCTTCAACATCGGTGTAGTCTATTTGGTGGTGTTACGCATCATCCTCCAGGATCTATATTTTTTTTTTATTTGGGTGAGCCATAGAAATTAGAAAAAGCTTTTGCTGCGGCCCGATATGCTTTTCCCTTCCAAACATTGCTGCGAATTTTTTTTTTAGATTTAGAGGTACGCTTCTTTGGAACTGCCATAATGAATAATAGTTTTAATTCATTTATCTAGTTCGATGTGAAGGACATGTATGTACTTATCAATTATCAATACTGTATAGTTTTTTATGAATAAAAAAAACTTTAATTTTTAATAAAGATTTAACTCCCTCAATTCTTTTCAATTGAAATAAGTAATGACTCACCTTCTTTTGGTTAATCCGTTCCCACCCCACCCATTTGTCAAAATGGGTGTCATCTATTACAAATCAAATACGAATTGCTGAATCAATTTTTTAATTTGACCATCTGGTCCTAATTATTATGCGAAGTAACGGATATAAAAAAAAAGAAAATAACTAGTTATAGTTACTTCGATCAATTCGGATTTGTTCACTTTTGGTTGTCTCCCCGATTGGTTTAATTCTTTCTTGTTAAGCTCGATTATAACTACTACTATTCATTTACAGTATAAGAAGTATTATAAATACTGTATCTTTGGCTAATCAAACTAAATTCAAATTATATTAAATCATTCATATACAATTTGTGTGTGTACACAGCTATCTTTATATCTATATTTGAGTACCTAGACTGAAAATTAGGTACTAGAGTTCCTTCATTACTCATCTTATTTGATGAGTATTAAGTATTGATCGGTTTAAATCTGGTATTTGCATAAAAAAGGATGAAAAAAGGTCAATGGAATATTAAATTGATGGGATCCCATCCCATATTCTATCATTCTTCTTAGAATGCGACCTATTCTTTTTTTGTCATTTTCTTCCGGATCTAGTGGATTGGAAACCAAGAATGTTCAATAGAAAAACATTTCAAATAATGATTCGATCTTCCTATGGAATTTCTATATAAATATGCTCGGATCGTGCCTTTCTTTCCGCTTTCAGTTTCTGTACCAATCGGATTAGGATCGTTATTTTTTCCTGGGGCAACTAAGAGCCTTCGTCGTACATGGGCTCTTATTAGCATTTTTATGCTAAGTGTAGCTATGTTTATTTCTTTCAATCTATTCTTACAACAAATTACCGGTGGTCCTATCCATCGATATTTCTGGTCCTGGATCATCAACAATAAGTTTTCGTTAGAGTTGGGCTATTTGATTGATCCACTTACTTCCATTATGTTAGTTTTAGTTACAACAGTTGGAACCATGGTTATGATCTACAGTGATAACTATATGTCTCATGATAAAACGTATGTTAGGTTTTTTGCTTATCTCAACTTTTTCAATGCTTCTATGCTAGGACTAGTTATTAGTCCTAATTTACTACAAATATATATATTTTGGGAATTAGTGGGAATATGTTCCTATTTATTGATAGGTTTCTGGTTTACACGACCCAGTGCGGCTAATGCTTGTCAAAAAGCATTTATAACTAATCGTGTGGGAGATTTTGGACTCTTATTAGGAATCTTAGGTTTTTATTGGGTCACGGGTAGTTTCGAATTTAAATATTTGTCCGAAAAATTAAACGAATTGATTGCCGTTGATGGGGTTAGTTCATTCTTTGTTACTTCGTGTACTTTTCTCTTATTTTCAGGTCCAGTAGCCAAATCTGCACAATTTCCACTTCATGTATGGTTACCTGATGCTATGGAAGGACCTACTCCTATTTCAGCTCTTATACATGCCGCTACTATGGTAGCAGCAGGAATTTTTCTTGTAACTCGATTGTTTCCTCTTTTCAGAGCTTTACCTTTAATAATGAGTCTTATCTCTTGGATAGGTGGAATAACAGCTCTATTGGGAGCTACTATGGCTCTCGCTCAAAAAGATCTTAAAAGAGGCTTGGCTTATTCCACTATGTCTCAATTAGGTTATATGATGTTAGCTCTAGGTATAGGTTCCTATCGAACCGCTCTGTTCCATTTGATTACACATGCTTATTCCAAGGCATTATTGTTCCTAGGATCTGGATCAGTTATCCATTCCATGGAACCCATTGTTGGATATTGTCCTGGTAAAAGTCAGAATATGGCTTTTATGGGTGGTTTGAGGAAATATATGCCAATTACAGGAATTACATTTCTTTTAGGGACACTTTCTCTTTCTGGTATTCCGCCTTTTGCTTGTTTTTGGTCCAAAGACCAAATTCTTAGTGATAGTAAGTTATATTCCCCCATTTTAGGAGGGATAACTTGGTTCACAGCAGGATTAACTGCCTTTTATATGTTTCGTATGTATTTACTTACTTTTGAAGGGGACTTTCGTATAAATTTAGTTAATTTATATAACAACCATATTACATTATATTCGACTTCTATGTGGGGAGAGGAGGAATCCAGGACATTAAGTAAAACTAAAACGAGAGTGAATTCTCTCTCAAATCAAATTACAGGAAGTAATAGTAATACTTCCTTCTCCAAAGAAGCATTCCAAATTTTGAATAAGATCGAAGGATTTTCAAAAAATAAAAAGAATAGAGGTTTTGTTGCTACTTATTCTTTCGTACATAAAGGATATTTTGGATATCCGAAAGAATCGGGCAACACAATGCTATTGCCTTTAGTTATATTGGGCATATTTACTCTGTTTGTTGGATTGATAGGAGTTCCTTTTTTCCGAGGCCAAATGAATTATTGTATATTATTTCAATGGTTGAGTTCATCAATGAACCATTTCGATGAGAACCATCCAAAAAATTTGTTTGAATCTTTCACAGATGCAATCCCCTCAGTTGGTATAGTATTTCCCGGTATATTGATGGCCTATGTTCTATCTAAACCTATTAACATCTTATCACAAAATGTACATCATAAAACAATTAGGATTATCTCAGACCAATCGATTAATATGATATATAATTGGTCATATCATCGAGCTTATATAGATATATATTATGACATAATCTTAACTAGAGGTCTACGAAGATTAGCTGAAAAAAGTAATTCATTTGATCAATGGGCAATTGATGGAATCCCAAATGGAGTAGGGATTTTAGGTCTTTTTGTAGGAGAGGGAATGAGATGTCTAGGAGGAGGACGTATATCTTCCTATATATTTGTTTTTTTATCATGTATATCTATATATACATTAATATATTATTATTCTATATTGAACTAGATATATAGGGATAAAGATGATTTTTATATATTTTTTTTAATGCTAAAAAAAAAGAAAGACAAATAGTGATTGATTCGGTATCGGTAAAGGTACGATCGTCGATATGAGATCCATTCTAACCCTTAACCCATGTTGCCCCTTTGGGCATAGTAATGACAGACCTGCAGCACTTTATAAATTTCTCAATATGCGTCTAAAGGAGGGCTGTGGTGGTGGTTGACCACCACCTCTTGCCCGGGTCCGGGGAAATAAAAAGGGATTGCTATCATGACCTTTTATACCT